CTGTAGGATTTGAACCTACGACATCGGGTTTTGGAGACCCACGTTCTACCGAACTGAACTAAGAGCGCTTTATTATGATTATGATGGGAGATACGAATGTCAAGAAAAGGGTTCTTTTTGTACCCCCAATACATCTTGTATGTATAGTATCATAAAATGATAGATTGTGTCCAATTTTAATCGATCTCAATTGACCCCTCGTTACTGTCCATAGGAGAAGCGATAGGTAGGGATGACAGGATTTGAACCCGTGACATTTTGTACCCAAAACAAACGCGCTACCAAGCTGCGCTACATCCCTTTCATTTGTTGTACAGTGCCATTGTAGGGAATCCATGTTTTGTTTTCCACATCATAATTTCCTCTATCTAAATAGAATTTCTTTTGCCATTTCTTCTTTTTGGTCTCACAAAGAATTATATACATACCTAACGTATAAACGTATAAAGGAATGAATATTTATCAGTAGTGCGCAGGAAGAAGGGTTCATCTTTTTCTGTTTTAGGGGCAGGTAGATTTCATCTACCGGATCGTTGTATATATCCATTTTGGTTAATGATCTTTAACTACATATGCATCTGATCATATATGTATTACAATATACAATAAAGTCAATAAAGTTAAAGAAAAAGAAGGAGGATTTTCAATGCGAGATATAAAAACATATCTCTCCACGGCACCTGTGCTAACTACTCTATGGTTCGGGTCTTTGGCGGGTCTATTGATAGAGATCAATCGCTTATTCCCAGATGCGTTGACATTCCCCTTTTTTTCATTCTAGTTATTGACATGGGAAGGGGTCAAGAAGATTAGAGATACAATAAACTCTCTGTGACTAATCCCCCCCCTTTTTTTTTCAGTTCTTTAGGATAGGAAAGAAAGAGAAAGAATAATAAAAGTGGATTGAACCTCATCGAAACTCGGGTTATAGAATTAATATAGGGAGAACAGAAATTGAAATGTGGGTCGAGGTCAGGCTGTTCAAGATCATACAAGATACTAAATGAAATACTAGGATTAGGAATAATTGATAGTTAGAAATAATTGTATTACTTAATAATTTGATTACTCTATTGATTGCAACGAAATCTTTCATAATTGCATTGGATTTCGAGTTAGCAACTTCTCTATTTTTCATTCCTTTCTTCTTCTTCGCTTCGGTTCGAATCGAAAATAGAAGAATTGAGTGAATTCAAAATCCAAAGGAGGTTCATGGCTAAGGGTAAAGGTGTCAGAGTAGTAGTTATTTTGGAATGTACCAGTTGTGTCCGAAATGGTTTGAATAAAGAATCGAGGGGCATTTCCAGATATATTACTCAAAAGAATCGACACAATACACCTAGTCAATTGGGCTTGAAAAAATTCCGTCCTTATTGTTACAAGCATACGATTCATGGGGAGATAAAGAAATAAATCCAACAGAACGCGCGTGCCACTCTTCCAAGAAAGAGGAAGAAATTACATATACATGTATAATATATACAAATCAAGTCCTATTTTGGTCGGATCCGAAATGAATGAAGAAATAGGATTTTAGAAATAAGAAATAAACCATGGATAAATCCAAACGGCCTTTTCATAAATCCAAGCGATCTTTTCATAGGCGTTTGCCCCCAATTGGATCGGGGGATCGAATTGATTATAGAAACATGAGTTTAATTAGTCAATTTATTAGTGAACAAGGAAAAATATTATCTAGACGAGTGAATAGATTAACCTTGAAACAACAACGATTAATTACTATTGCTATAAAACAAGCTCGTATTTTATCTTCGTTACCTTTTCTTAATAATGAGAAACAGTTTGAGAGAACCGGGTCGATCCCTAGAACTACTGGTCCTAGAACCAGAAATAAATAAGCCTATTCCTCAACCGAATCAAAACTCTAATTCGAACTCAGATTGATGTTTTGTTCGAAAAAGCCGAGAGGTTGTCGCGCCGTAATGTAATAATAAAAAAAAAAGAAGAATAAATAAGAATAAATCTTTTTTTTTTATTATTTATTGAAACGTGTTCGTTCATTCCTACTACTTATCTTATCATACGAATTTCTACTATACCCTCCCGGAGTTCATTCTCCGGGGAACTCCGTTTAAAGTATTCCAGTGAATTCCTTCCAATCTTCTTATTTGATGATCGCGTTGGAAATCGTTTCAAGACAATTCCTATTTGATATAGCTATTTGTGCAGGTATTTTACGATTAAGAAGCAACTGCCTCTTGTACAGATCAAGTATTAATCGACTATAACTACGGGATCCCCTATTCTCACGAGTTATTGCATTTATCCGAGTGATCCACAAACGACGAAAACTTCTCTTTCGCCTGCCTCTATCCCGATGAGTGGAAACCAAAGCTCTCATTTTCTGTTGAGTAGTAGTTCGAGTAAGTCTTGAATGAGCCCCTCGAAAGGTTGCTGCAAATAAACGAATTTTTGTTCTACGTCTCCGAGCTATATATCTTCGTCTAACTCTGGTCATTGAATCAAAAGAAACTTTGATGAATAACTAATTGATTTCTTTTCTTTCAGTCATTCTTTTCCCCTCTCCTGGTTTATTAATAACAAAACGGATTCTTCCGATGTATAAAATACAACTTCCAACGGCTTTTGCTACTATAACCTTCCCAACCACGATTTGTTTTTATTTCTTCCAGGCATTTCACCTCAAAAAAAAAAGAAATTGTACCGATATTAGGTATAAAATAAATCGTAAATGGACAAATAGTGGCTTCCATCGTTTCTATGGTTACTTCTTAAACGGCGAGGTCCTCTCTATACACCGGAGCTTCTTTCCTCATTTAATCAATGTTATTGGTAACCTGTACAGTTCGCACTCTTTGGCTCTACCCATGAATTATCGAGTAATAGGTCTTTTTACAATGAGATCTATCCATACAGTGACGGCATTTAATTATGAAGGTTGAATAGGTAGCTGACCCTGTTAGTCCGTTCTTGCAAGAGTAGGAGCATAATCTTTCTGCTTCTTAAATATCATTCCCCCGCTTAATGGATAACCATTTGCTACCAATGGGAATTGCTTTTCATCTCAAATCGAGGTGATTGGATTTGCACTAATGGAAACCATAAATTCCATACAAATAGGGGTATACGAGAGATCTTTATTTTTCGATAGTGAATGGAGTTCTTCCATTCTATTCATTGGTACGAGCCATTGATACTGTAAAAATCGTCTCATTTGTTCTAGTCCATGATCTGAACGAGTCGCACATACACCCTAGTACATGTTCCTCGACGCTGAGGACATCCTCGAAGCGCGGGGGATTTCGTGACATTTCTGATTGGCTGTCTTGTGTTTCTAATAAGTTGTTTAATAGTTGGCATACTGAATCATATACAGAACGGGCTGGTTTAGATCGATCCTAACCGGATGATTATGAATTACTTCCATTTATTTATCCAGGTAAGAAGATAAAAGATCAAATAAGGGTTCATTCAAATTATGATTCGAAATGGAATCAAAGATTTATGCGAAATCCCTGGTATTTTCGACCGCTACAAGATCAACAATGCCATAATCTTGGGCTTCTGTTGCTGACATAAAAACATCCCTTTCCATGTCTTCGGATACAACCCATAAAGGATTACCCGTTCTTTGTACATAAACCCTTGTGAGGGTTTCGCGGAGTTTCAGTAGTTCTTCCGCTTCCAGGATAAATTCTCCTGTGGGTGCCTCATAAAAAGAACTAGCAGGTTGATGGATCATAACCCTGATGATATAACATAATGAACGATTCCTCTATCTCGCACGATTGGGCGAAGGGAAGGGATAAAGAATAACAAGCAGGGAGAAAAAGGTAAAATTGAACAACCGTACAGGCATCTTTTGTGCATACGGCTCTGTAATGGAATTTCTTTTTCTCTATTTTCATCGAAGAAAGAGACAAGTCGTATCTATCAGACCCGGATCGTTGAATGATCCATTTACCATCCTTCTTTTCGGAGTACTCAAAAAATACTATGATGGTTCCGTTGCTTTATATATTTATCTCGTCTGTGATTCAGCAATCCCAAAGTTTCTTTCTGATCCGACCAAATAAAAATAAGTAAAAAATGATCTTTTTTTTTATTTTTATTTTCACACTCTTTCATAACATAAATATTGGAAAGAGACTTCTGGTGTGGAAGCAAAAAGGTTTGTGACGCTGAAATGGACCCCGATACATAAGATCAAGTCGGAAATAGCCTTTCTTTCATACTACTATCTCGATACATAATCTCATATTATGAAAAAAGAATAATAGAATAGTTTGCTCATATCGAACTTGAAATGCCATGCTATTATTACTTATATTATATTTATTATTATTATTTATTATTATTTTATTCATATTCCATATGACGAAGGCATAGTCTTTTTTTCTCTCAAATAAAAAAACTCATTGGCGCCAAGCGTGAGGGAATGCTAGACGTTTGGTAATTTCTCCTCCAACCAGGATGAAAGATCCCATTGAAGCGGCTAATCCCATGCATATTGTATGCACATCGGGTGGCACAAATTGCATAGTATCATAAATAGCTATTCCTGGGATTACCCATCCGCCGGGAGAATTTATAAACAAATACAGATCCCTGGTATCATCCTCTATACTGAGATATACCATGAGACCAACAAGTTGATTCGAGATCTCGCTATCAACTTCTTGGCCTAAAAAAAGTAATCTTTCTCGATGAAGTCGGTTGATTAGGACAAAATTCTATTCCTTAGGAACCGTACACGCACCTTTGGATGCATACGGTTCAAAAAATCAAAATTGAGAAAAAAAAAAGAAATTGTCGATTCCAGCCCTATTTCTTTTTTCGTAGCGGGCTTTTTCTTCCATTTTTTAAGAAACATGAGTTTTGACTTGCTTCCCTATAAAATAAAAAAAGAATTTACTGAACTTATCGAGCTAACCCCTCATTGATGTATTGTTTCATCGAGATCTAAATCACGATGTAATTTTCTTGTTCCCGAATGGGCCTCTTCAACTCTTTTAGGTTTATGCTCTACTCCGGGTAAAGATTTGCCCGAATTCTATTTGCACATATAGGACAAATGATCCCAGTACCACTTCTTTTTGCTATGACTTCTTTTTTTTTTTCAATTTGTTTCATTTTCATGCCTTCCACAAAATATTCGATGTATTCATCATATTATTCCCTTAATTGGCAATTTGAGATCACTCATATGGTATAACGGAATCCTTTCTGATAGGGTGGTAATCATACATGGATTACCTTGGTATTTTCTGAACGGAGCCTGTATACTTCATTTTATTGGTCCAAGCCAACCATAAATTCTTTTAATTGAGAATATTGATCCTCCAACCAAATAAATTGATCTAATTGCACTTCACGCTTCGAATTATTGATGGTTCAATCAATCTTTCTTGGGCGAAACAGAGGATATCTCGATCGGGGGAGAGAACGGGGAAATCCCATATGACCCAATATGTCTGACAAGTCACACTATACGTCAACCCAAACTGCATCTTCCTCTCCAGGACTCCGAAAAGGTACTTTTGGAACACCAATGGGCATTAAATGAAAGAAAAATTAAGTATTCTATTTCACTTTGATGTGGAAACGTAACAAACAAGGGTTTATTGTCTTCATAATATTGTCGTTTGTCGTATTTTATCGATAGATTGGAAGATTCATAGAGTAAGACGGAATAAAGGAAAATTCTTACGGGCGGATCGTTCGAATGAGAAACAAGTATCTATACATTCGCTCACAAAAAATAGGATTAATCCCCCCATTGCGTATTGGTACTTATTGGGTATAGAATAGATCTGCTTCTATTTGTTCCTACGAACCGAATTGTTCAATTATTACCAACGGAACAGAATAAATATTAACCCTTGTTTCGAGATAATCCAATGAAAAGGTGAGGTCCATAGCATAGTTATTTCCAATGTGATAAAGTTACATAGTGTCTATTTTTTCTTTGAGAAAGGGGTATTTCCATGGGTTTGCCTTGGTATCGTGTTCATACCGTCGTATTGAATGATCCCGGTCGGCTGCTTTCTGTCCATATAATGCATACAGCTCTAGTTTCCGGTTGGGCCGGTTCGATGGCTCTATACGAATTAGCAGTTTTTGATCCTTCTGACCCCGTTCTTGATCCAATGTGGAGACAGGGTATGTTCGTTATACCCTTCATGACTCGTTTAGGAATAAACAATTCATGGGGCGGTTGGAGTATTACAGGAGGAACTATAACGAATCCGGGTATTTGGAGTTACGAAGGTGTGGCCGGGGCACATATTGTGTTTTCTGGCTTGTGCTTCTTAGCAGCTATCTGGCATTGGGTGTATTGGGACCTAGAAATATTCTGTGATGAACGTACGGGAAAACCCTCTTTGGATTTGCCCAAGATCTTTGGAATTCATTTATTTCTCTCAGGGGTGGCTTGCTTTGGGTTTGGCGCATTTCATGTAACAGGCTTGTATGGTCCTGGAATATGGGTATCCGATCCTTATGGCCTAACCGGAAAAGTACAATCTGTAAATCCAGCGTGGGGTGCGGAAGGTTTTGATCCTTTTGTTCCGGGAGGAATAGCCTCTCATCATATTGCAGCAGGTACATTGGGTATATTAGCAGGTCTATTCCATCTTAGTGTCCGCCCACCCCAACGTCTATACAAAGGATTACGTATGGGCAATATTGAAACTGTCCTTTCCAGTAGTATCGCTGCTGTCTTTTTTGCAGCTTTCGTTGTTGCTGGAACTATGTGGTATGGTTCAGCAACTACCCCGATCGAATTATTTGGTCCCACTCGTTATCAGTGGGATCAGGGATACTTCCAGCAAGAAATATATCGAAGGGTTGGCGCCAGTCTAGCCGAAAATCTGAGTTTATCGGAAGCTTGGTCTAAAATTCCCGAAAAATTAGCTTTTTATGATTACATCGGCAATAATCCGGCGAAAGGTGGATTATTCAGAGCAGGCTCAATGGACAACGGGGATGGGATAGCTGTTGGGTGGTTAGGACACCCTATCTTTAGAGATAAAGAAGGGCATGAACTTTTTGTACGTCGTATGCCTACTTTTTTTGAAACATTTCCAGTAGTTTTGGTGGACGGAGACGGAATTGTGAGAGCCGATGTTCCTTTTAGAAGGGCAGAATCGAAGTATAGTGTCGAACAAGTGGGTGTAACTGTTGAGTTCTATGGTGGCGAACTCAATGGAGTCAGCTATAGCGATCCTGCTACTGTGAAAAAATATGCTAGACGTGCCCAATTGGGTGAAATTTTTGAATTAGATCGCGCTACTTTGAAATCCGATGGTGTTTTTCGGAGCAGTCCAAGGGGTTGGTTCACTTTTGGACATGCTACGTTTGCTTTGCTCTTCTTTTTCGGACACATTTGGCATGGCGCTAGAACCTTGTTCAGAGATGTTTTTGCTGGGATTGACCCAGATTTGGATGTTCAAGTGGAATTTGGAGCATTCCAAAAAATTGGAGATCCAACTACAAGGAGACAGGTAGTCTGATACAACATTGCTCCGGTATCTTTCGCCTCTATATTTGATTTTTTTTGATTTGACATAAGGTACCGCAGAAATATTGATTTGAATCATCGCCTTTCTTTGCTCTTGTCCTTTCTTTATCTGGGAAATAATCCTAAATGAACAGGTGTGGAAGCTATAATTGTAAACAACGATCGAATCTATGGAAGCATTGGTTTATACATTCCTCTTAGTCTCGACTTTAGGGATAATCTTTTTCGCTATATTTTTTCGAGAACCGCCTAAGGTCCCGACTAAAAAGATGAAATGATTTTTCATTATCTTAATTGAAGTAATGAGTCCCCCGTATGGGGGGCTCATTACTTCAATTAGTCCCCGTGTTCCTCGAATGGATCTCTTAGTTGTTGAGAGGGTTGCCCAAAAGCGGTATATAAGGCGTACCCTGTAAAGCTTACAAGTGAACCAGATATGGAGATGGCGACTAAGGTTGCTGTTTCCATTATTAGAGAATTTCAAAACCACGATGGATCTATGCTACGATAAGATCGTTTATTTACAACGGAATAGTATACAAAGTCAACAGATCTCAACCAACGCAATAGTATTTATGGCTACACAAACCGTTGAGGGTAGTTCTAGATCTGGGCCAAGACGAACTATTACAGGGGATTTATTGAAACCATTGAATTCAGAATATGGTAAAGTAGCTCCTGGATGGGGAACCACCCCATTTATGGGTGTCGCAATGGCTCTATTTGCGATATTCCTATCTATTATTTTAGAGATTTATAATTCTTCCGTTTTACTGGATGGAATTTCAATGAATTAGGTCCATAAGAACCAGGAAGCCCTAGCTTTTCAATCAAAAATGAATCGCTTAGGACTCAGATTTATAGTCCATTCTGGTAGTTCGACCGTGGAATTCCGTTGTTTCGGTATTTCCGGAATATGAGTGTGCGACTTGTTATAATTGATCCTATTGATAGTACAGAGAATGGGTCTGTCATCTCGACAGAGATGGTTCTGCCTCGTCGGATATTCATCCTAGTATCTGGAGCACGGAATATATGGAATAGATCAAGAAATATTTGAACTATGATTCATACCTACTATTCAGACCTCGTGACTGGACTTCAAAAAATTTTCAAACAAAGAGGTATTTGATAAATTGAACGATTTTTCTTCCTTTAGAATCATGCTTATTTTGACCGAAGGACAAATCTTTCTCTGGATTTTTAGTCATTACATCTATGAATAAGTGATGATCAAATAGTTCTTACTCATAGAACTCTTGGTCTTAGTTTTTGAGTTTTATTGAATCATCGTGGTTCTAGTATGAATCTGAGGTTTCAATCGATTCATAGGGTCTCAACAAGAGAATTCCTATCAAAAAAAAATAGTAAACAGTAGTCAATCTGCATTACGCACAAACAAAAACAACAAATCAAATAACAAATAAATAGGGGAATAGAAGATTCAAGAGGCCTGTAATGATCAACATAAAGACAGATGAGCTAACTTGATATTTTGGCATTCTCATCACAACAAAGAAGAAAGTTCGGATTTTGGTTCCTTCGTATCTTCAGAGACGATTGAATCAAGTGGATAAATAAGAAGTTTCAAAATTTCTATTACATATCCATTTCAAGTCAGTATTTGGGTGTTTCTGCTTGAGCCGTACGAGATGAAATTCTCATATACGGTTCTCAGAGGGGGAGTCCCCTTGGTTTACCTATCTCAATAAAGTATATGATTGGTTCGAGGAGCGTCTCGAGATTCAGGCGATTGCAGATGATATAACTAGTAAATATGTTCCTCCTCATGTCAATATATTTTATTGTCTAGGAGGGATCACACTTACTTGTTTTTTAGTACAAGTAGCTACGGGTTTTGCTATGACTTTTTACTATCGTCCGACCGTTACAGAGGCTTTTGCCTCTGTTCAATACATAATGACTGAAGCTAACTTTGGTTGGTTAATCCGATCAGTTCATCGATGGTCAGCAAGTATGATGGTCCTAATGATGATCCTACACGTATTTCGTGTGTATCTCACGGGCGGATTTAAAAAACCTCGCGAATTGACTTGGGTTACGGGTGTGGTTCTGGCTGTATTGACTGCATCGTTTGGTGTAACTGGTTATTCCTTACCCCGGGACCAAATCGGTTATTGGGCAGTAAAAATCGTGACAGGTGTACCTGAAGCTATTCCTGTAATAGGATCACCTTTAGTAGAGTTATTGCGTGGAAGTGCTAGTGTGGGTCAATCCACCTTGACCCGTTTTTATAGTTTACACACTTTTGTATTACCTCTTCTTACTGCCGTATTTATGTTAATGCATTTTCTAATGATACGTAAGCAGGGTATTTCAGGTCCTTTATAGAGAAGACAGATCATAGATATTTGTAATCGATCATATATAATTTTGGGGAGGAACAATAGTGTTTTATTGCTACAAATATGGATTATTGAAAAGAATAAGACATCTTTTTGGATATTTCTCTTCAACTAACTACGAAGTATTGTA